ATGCGATGATTGTATTCTACAAACCACAAAGACATTGGAACCCTATATTTTATTCTAGGAATTTGAGCCGGAATAATTGGAGCAGGAATAAGGCTACTTATTCGAATTGAACTCAGACAGCCGGGATCGTTTCTGGGAAGAGATCAACTATATAATACAATTGTAACAGCTCATGCATTTGTAATAATTTTCTTTCTGGTAATACCAGTATTCATTGGTGGATTTGGAAACTGACTACTACCTCTAATGCTGGGTACACCAGACATAGCATTTCCGCGACTTAATAATATAAGATTTTGACTACTTCCCCCGTCACTCATCTTACTAGTAAGATCCGCGGCCGTTGAAAAGGGGGCGGGAACTGGATGGACAGTATATCCCCCGCTGGCAAGAAATATTGCACATGCTGGTCCATCAGTAGATCTAGCAATCTTCTCACTACACTTAGCAGGAGCATCATCTATTCTTGGGGCCATTAACTTTATTACAACTGTAATTAATATACGATGATCTGGATTACGGCTAGAACGAATCCCCCTATTTGTATGGGCCGTAGTAATTACTGTAGTACTTCTATTATTATCTCTACCTGTACTAGCCGGAGCTATTACTATATTATTAACAGATCGAAACCTTAACACATCATTCTTTGATCCCGCTGGAGGTGGAGACCCTATTCTATATCAACACCTATTTTGATTTTTTGGTCACCCAGAAGTGTATATTTTAATTCTACCAGGATTTGGGGCAATTTCCCACATCGTAACACACTATACAGCCAAATTAGAACCCTTTGGTGCACTGGGTATAATTTACGCAATACTAGGAATTGCTGTTCTAGGATTTATTGTATGGGCACACCACATATTTACAGTTGGTCTAGATGTAGATACGCGGGCATACTTTACAGCAGCAACAATAATTATTGCTGTACCCACAGGAATTAAAGTATTTAGATGATTGGCTACCCTACACGGGTCAAAGTTCAAGTATGAAACTCCAATACTATGAGCACTAGGGTTTATTTTCCTATTCACAACAGGAGGACTAACTGGAATCATTTTATCTAATTCCTCACTAGATATTATCCTTCACGATACATACTACGTGGTAGCTCACTTCCACTATGTATTAAGAATGGGAGCAGTATTCGCGATCTTCGCAGCATTTACACACTGATTCCCACTTCTTTCTGGGCTAACTCTACACACACGATGGGCTAATGCTCAATTCTTCCTAATATTCCTAGGAGTAAACTTAACATTCTTCCCCCAACACTTCCTAGGACTAAGTGGAATACCACGACGATATTCAGACTATCCTGATGCATTTACTAAATGAAATGTAGTTTCATCGCTAGGATCACTCCTATCTTTCGTAGCACTAATATTATTCATCTTCATTTTATGAGAGGCTTTTGCAGCACAACGAAGAGTAGTAGCAAGTCCACACCTTGCTACATCTATAGAATGAATTGATACCACACTACCACTAGATTTCCATAATCTAAGTGAAACAGGAATCATCACTTTACCTAACTAATTACAATTTAAGTGAAAGCCAAAGGCACCTATCTGTTAATTAGGCCCATGCTATTTATAGCTCACTTAGCATGCCATATTGAGGACAAATTTCATTCCAAGACGCCGCATCTTCAGTAATAATACAGTTAATCTCCTTTCACGACCATACACTAATTATTTTAACCCTTGTATTAACAGTAGTAGGCTATGCACTAGCTGTACTTATATTTAACAAATACATTAATCGATACATTTTAGAAGCACAAACAATCGAAACAGTATGAACCATCTTACCAGCACTAATCCTATTAGTGTTAGCACTACCCTCACTTCGGATTTTATATATCACTGATGAAGTTAGTAACCCCTCACTCACCGTAAAAACAATCGGGCATCAATGATATTGAAGATATGAATATACAGACTTCATAAACGTAGAAATAGACTCATACATAGTACAAACATCAGATCTATTACCTGGAGACTTCCGACTACTAGAAGTAGATAACCGAATTGTTGTACCTATACAACTAGAAATCCGAATACTAATTACCGCGGCAGATGTACTTCACTCCTGAACAGTACCGTCACTAGGTGTAAAAGTAGATGCTGTTCCAGGACGTTTAAATCAAATTGGTTTCACAACTAGGCACCCCGGAGTATTCTATGGACAATGTTCAGAAATTTGCGGTGCCAACCACTCATTTATACCAATTGCAATAGAAGTAGTAGATAGAAAATCATTCATAAAATGAGTCTCAAGATTTAATTAATAGAAATGCTAGTTAAAAAATAATAATGCCTTGTCGAGGCTTAGTTGCCAACTGGTGTATTTCCATGCCACACCTTTCCCCAATAAGTTGACTTCTAGCAATTATCACATTCTGAACTATTATAATACTATTTACCTCTAATATTTGATGAACTAATCTGCACATATTCGAAGCAGATACTTCTAGAACATTAAAAAGAGGCCAACTCCCATGATGCTGAACTTTACAAGGTGGTTGAGATTAAACAATAAACTGTAAATTTATATACGGGTTAGTATACCCCCTTGTGTGTTTTTAGTATATGAAGTACACCTACCTTCCAAGTAGGAAGATTAGCTAAATTAAAAAACATAAATGATTCGACAACCATTTCATCTAGTAGAATACAGACCATGGCCCCTAACATCGTCTCTTGGAGCATTTACACTAGCTATTGGACTTGCAAGCTGATTCCATGGTTACGGTATAACCTGCTTCATTCTTGCAATCCTATTAATTATTATATCAATATATCAATGATGACGAGATGTAGTCCGTGAGGGTACTTATATGGGACACCACACTAGTCCTGTTGCTTTTGGCTTACGGTGGGGAATAATTCTATTTATTACATCGGAGGTAATATTTTTCTTCGCCTTCTTCTGAGCATTCTTTCATAGATCTTTAGCCCCTACACCAGAAATCGGGTGCTCGTGGCCCCCTACAGGAATTAGGCCACTAAATCCATTTAGTGTGCCCCTACTAAATACTGCCGTACTACTAGCTTCTGGGGTTACAGTAACCTGGGCGCATCACAGACTAATAAGTGGAAACCGAATAAATACAATTCAAGCACTCACTATTACAGTTATATTAGGTGCTTATTTTACCGTCCTCCAGGCAGGAGAATATGTTGCTGCTCCTTTTACAATCGCTGATAGGGTGTATGGGACAACTTTCTTTGTAGCTACCGGATTTCATGGTCTACACGTACTAATTGGATCTTCATTCCTACTCATTTGCTTATTACGAACTATACTACACCATTTTTCTAATGGCCACCATTTCGGATTTGAGGCCGCAGCCTGATACTGACACTTTGTAGATGTCGTATGAATCTGCCTATATCTATGTATTTATTGATGAGGTTCTTTATAATATGGTGTATGGTGCACACAGGTCTTTGAATCCTGAAGATTAAGTTCAACTCTTTTCATTATAAATGGTTTTAATAACATACTTAATTTTAATAACTACATCAACTATAATACTATATCTGTCAACAACACCAATTATGTTAGGTATTAATATCTTAACCATGGCCCTACTACTATCTGCTACACTGGCCACATCTATAAGATCCTGGTATGCATTCCTAGTATTCCTAATCTATGTTGGGGGAATATTGGTAATATTTGCGTATTTCTTGGCATTAACTCCCAACCAACAAATGCCAACAACCAGAAATGCTATCTACATATTCATAACTCTAATTACATTAACAACTGTTGTACTTATTACAAAAACAAAAGTTTTTATTCCTTCAGAAGTATATCAAGATAACATATATCTATATTCTACAAGTACGGCAACAATTCTAATTGTTTTAGCCCTAATCCTTCTCCTCACTATACTAATTGTAGTAAAGTTAACAAACCGATCAAAGGGACCACTACGACCATTCAATTATGTTTAAACCGTTACGAACTACCCACCCAGCAATTAAAATCATTAACAGATCTTTAATTGATCTTCCCGCACCTAATAATATTTCTATTTGATGAAATTATGGTTCTCTACTTGGTCTGTGTTTAGTTATTCAAATCGCCACAGGCCTATTCTTAAGAATACACTACTCCCCAAATATTGAAATAGCTTTTTCATCCGTATCTCATATCTCGCGAGATGTAAACTATGGATGACTACTTCGATCAATTCATGCAAATGGAGCATCTATATTCTTTCTTTTCATTTATCTGCACGCCGGACGAGGTCTTTATTACGGATCTTTTAACCTTCACGAAACATGAAACATTGGAGTAATTTTATTTATTTTAACAATAGCAACAGCATTTACTGGATATGTATTGCCATGGGGCCAAATAAGATTTTGAGGGGCGACGGTAATTACCAACTTATTTTCAGCCATTCCATATATTGGAAAATCCCTAGTAGAGTGAATTTGAGGGGGGTTTGCAGTAGATAATGCCACGCTAAATCGATTCTTCTCATTCCATTTCATTCTCCCATTTATTATTATCGGAGCTACTATTTTACACATCATATTCCTACATCAAACCGGATCAAATAATCCTATTGGTATTAACGCTGACTCAGAACGTATTCCATTCCACTCATATTACTCAATTAAAGATGCCCTCGGCTATATTATCGCAATCACAGGACTCTCATGTATAGTTCTTTTCGAGCCAAACCTCTTTACAGACCCTGAAGACTTCTTAATATCAAACCCATTAGTAACCCCTATCCACATTAAGCCAGAATGATATTTCCTATGAATATATGCAATCCTGCGATCAATCCCTAACAAACTTGGCGGTGTACTAGCCCTATTTGCAGCAATTGTAGTAATATTTATTATACCCCTAACCACAATAAGAAACAAACGAAGATTAACATTCTACCCCGTAAATCAATTCCTCTTCTGAGTCCTTGCAACATCTTGGGCAGTCCTTACATGAATCGGAGGCCGTCCAGTAGAGGACCCCTATATTACCATTGGACAAACATTTACATCCCTATATTTTTTATATTTTATTTTAAATCCACTATCTATAAATATATGAGATGACTTATGTAAACACTAAGACTTTAAGTTAATAATAAACTAAAAACCTTCAAAGTTTTCAACAGGCATAACCCTAAGTCTTGCTATGATACCAGACATCTTTTCATCCTTTGATCCATACATATATAATACTCTCTTCCCATCAAACTCTTTATTTATTATCATAAATATAGCACTAGTCCTACTTATCCAAACAGGTTATTGAATAATTAATACCCGACAATCCACATTTATTGCTCCATTAAAATCAACTATTTTTACCCAACTAAGCCGAACATTTAGACACCAACTAAAGGGAACCTCATCAATTATCTCATCAACATTTATCATTTTAATTATAATTAACTTAATGGGCATAATTCCATATACATTTAGCACATCAAGACATTTAATTTTCACCCTTGCTTTAGGGTTCCCCATATGACTAAGATTCATTTTATCTAGAACTTCTTTCAGACCAAAAAAAACAATTGCACATCTACTACCAGATGGGGCCCCAGACTGACTAAACCCATTTCTAGTGATCATTGAAACAACAAGAATCGTAGTACGACCTTTAACCCTGTCATTTCGTTTAGCAGCTAATATGAGAGCGGGGCACATCGTACTAAGACTAGTTGGTATTTATTGTGCCTCTGCATGATTTACTAGAACATTCGGAACACTTATATTAGTACTTACCACACTAGGTTATGTATTATTTGAATTCGCTATCTGCTTAATTCAAGCCTATATTTTCTGCCTCCTCCTATCACTTTACTCAGACGATCACGCACATTTAACAATAGCATTAAAAAAATGCATACCGGTTTCGGCCCGGTAAGAGCGGCCACGCATTGTTTTTTTTTTTAAGTAAAAAAATTAATAATATAAATAATTACACATAAGAGTATATATATATATATATGTATATACGTACATGTATATAAATACTAATATTTATATATATTTATATAATAAATATATATATATATATTTATGTATAAGTATATATATATAATTAATATATATTATATATATATAAATATATATATATATATATATACTACACCGTGTTTGTGACGGGGGGGGAAAGTGATAAACACCTAAATATTCAAATTAGGCTGAAACCAAATGAATTAAGAGGACAACAAACACAAAAAATACACTAGTTTTAAGTCTAAATGGTTATGTAATGGGCGATTTTTAAGAAATACTAGAGGAATATTTTACAAAAAAATAATATTGCTGATTTAGGTACAACATAAAATTTACTCAGATAATAACACTTTACATATAAAAATTAGCTAATTGCAACTTCTGTCGGCAAAACTTTCAAATACAAAAAAATTCATAGTATTTACTAATATAGTATTTTTGACAATTTTTAACTGACAAGTCTGTCGGGATTAATATTAACATTAATTTACCATAAAATCTATAAGTATAAAGATAGGTTATTAAAACCGTTGAGCTGTGGATTCAGAAATGTATATAAATACTCTTTTTCATGATTACACAATTTAAGATTCATAAACAAGCTAGTATGCTCATATGAATACTTTTCATATTAATGGCACCCACATCTATTTATATGATATTAATTAATAAGACCACACTAATTGAATGAACATTATTTAATATCTCATCTACACCAATCATAATAACACTCATTATTGACCCCGCTGGCACCATATTCTCCTCCACAGTCTTATTAATTTCGGCTAATGTATTACAATTTTCGACCACCTACATAAAAGATGATAAATTTATTGATCGATTTACAGTCCTAGTATTACTATTTGTTCTATCTATAAATATACTAATCTTCTTTCCACACCTTATTATTCTATTACTGGGGTGGGATGGGCTAGGGCTAGTGTCATTCATTCTAGTAATCTACTACCAAAATCCAAAATCTCTTGCTGCTGGAATAATTACTGCCCTAACGAACCGAATTGGTGATGTCATGCTACTTCTATCAATCGCTTGAACCTTAAACCAGGGACATTGAAATATTATACATATATGGGAGACAGACCTTTTCACTTGACAAACAGGTGCAATTTTATTGGCTGCTATAACAAAAAGAGCACAAATACCCTTTTCAAGGTGGCTACCTGCTGCTATGGCCGCACCAACACCTGTATCAGCACTAGTACACTCCTCTACCCTTGTAACAGCAGGAGTATTTTTACTAATTCGGTTTTATCCATTCCTAAGATCAACTACCTGGTTTAATCAATTATTACTACTAATTGCAGTCACTACAACTACTATGGCCGGATTAGGGGCAATAACTGAGTGTGATATAAAAAAAATTATTGCTCTATCAACACTAAGACAACTTGGAATAATAATAGCTGCCATAGGGCTAGGAATGGTGACATTAGCATATTTCCATATAGTTACCCATGCCTTGTTCAAGGCTTTACTATTTATCTGTGCGGGGACATTAATTAATAGGCATATACACAGTCAAGACCTGCGATGAATGGGCAATATTACAGCTCAAATACCTACAACCACATCATGCTTTATATTGGCAAATATATCTCTATGTGGCGCACCATTTATATCTGGATTTTACTCAAAAGATATAATTGTAGAATCTTCAATCTTCTACCCCCAAAATACAACTATATTAATTATTATTTTATTTACAGTTAGACTAACATCATTTTACACAATACGATTTAGCCTGACAACAATTTGAGGACCTTCAAATTGCGGGCCATTTATTCAATTAGAAGAAGGACTGGCCTTAATTACCCCAATATTAATTCTATCCTCCATATCTATTATCTCTGGGTCGGCACTAATTTGAATTATGCCAATAAATCAAGAACCAATAACAATAAGCCTAAGAATAAAAATAATACCAATAATTATAGTAATTTTAGGACTACTAGCAGCATGAAGTATAAATACCCAACAAGTAAAGCAGGCACCCTCAATAATACTAATTCCTATAACCCACTACGCATCATGTCTCATATGATTTCTAGTTCCACTTTCCTCACAATTCACTATAAAATCACCTATATATATCTCCCATCACTACTTAAAATCCTTGGATCAGTCCTGACTAGAAATTCTTGGGGGCCAAGGAGTAACAAGATCTAGATTTTTAGCATCCAATTCAATAATAAAAATATTTAACACCAAACCAGTAACCTATCTTGTAATGTCATCAATTTTAACATTAATAACTCTAGCACTATTATATTTAGGTAGCTTAAGATAAAGCATATCTCTGAAGAAGATAAGATGGGCCTCTCCCTAGATAGTGTGTATGGTGTAAATAACACGCTAGCTTTTCATGCTAAAGATATATAACTATATTACACACAGATAGTAGTTTATTAAAATACTGACCTTGGGTGTCAATGATCGCTCAACGCGCTATCTGAGAATTGAAAGCTAACATTATAAGCAGCGACCTTGTAAGTCGAAGATAGAGAATCCTCTCAATTCTATGAATAATACAGCCCTAACAGTAATATGTTTATTACCCATTCTAGCCATATCTAACATGCTGTTTAACCAAACACATTTTCTAATAACCCTACTATCCCTAGAGGGAATTACACTAAGACTAGTATTATTTGTACCCCTAATATTAATAAATTCCAATGCACCTAGCGCCGCTATAGCAGTAATTTTACTAACATTTGGGGCATGTGAAGCTAGGCTTGGCCTAGGACTAATAGTCTCCATATCTCGATCATATGGTAACGACATACTAAAATCATTAACCATTACTAAATGCTAAAAATTCTACTAATCCTATTATCACTGCTCCTACTACCAATAGTAACAAAATCATATATATGGGTTACACTGCTAACACTAATTATATTAACAACTACTTATTCTGCCCTAATATTAAACTCAATACCCTACAATATAATAACAACTTTTTCTGCTGCAGATATATTAACCACATCCCTATCAATTCTAACTATTTGAGTTGCTGCTATAATAATTCTTGCCAGAACAAAGATCTTTATTACTAACACGCACCCAAAAATATTTACAGTAAATACACTGATATTAACCTTAATTCTATTATTATGCTTCAATGCATCTAACATATTTATATTCTATATTTGATTTGAAGCATCTTTAGTTCCAACCATAGCACTTATTATAATATGGGGCTATCAGCCAGAACGTCTTCAAGCCAGAATATACTTAATAATCTATACAGTTACAGCATCTTTACCCATACTAGTAGCCCTGTGCAAAATCTACTTATGTTCAAAAACAACTCATATACCAATATTTATATCCTTGTCATTCCCTACAGACTTTCCAGCAGCAACAATCGCATGACTGATAACACTTGCAGGATTCCTAGTTAAATTACCTATATTTACAACACACTTATGACTTCCTAAAGCTCACGTAGAAGCCCCAATTGCCGGCTCTATAATCTTAGCTGCAATCCTCCTAAAACTTGGCGGATATGGGCTACTGCGAATATCCAGTCTTTTCAGGTATATACTAAAATATCTTTCTTCAGTTATAGTAAGAGTGGCACTTATGGGAGCCGTAGTAACAAGACTAATCTGCATACGACAAACAGACCTAAAATCCCTTATCGCTTATTCTTCAGTGGGTCACATGGGTCTAGTAGTTGCGGGCATAAACTCAAACTCCAATTGAGGGATACAAGCTTCACTAACCATAATGATCGCCCATGGGTTGAGATCCTCAGCATTATTTGTAATAGCAAATATAAACTACGAGATCACATCTACACGAAGACTTTATATAACTAAAGGAATTATAGCACTAATACCAATCTTAACAATATGATGATTTATATTTACAGCTAGTAATATAGCAGCACCTCCAACAATTAACCTACTTAGAGAAATTATATTAATTACATCAATTATGTCAGCCAATACCTGAAGAATTATTCTACTAAGATTGATAAGATTCTTCACTGCTGCTTATTCATTATATATGTTCACATCCATAAATCATGGTACCTCTACAACCTCAACAAATTCACTAATCAACGTAAAATCCAAAGACTTTTCATTATTACTCATACACTTAATTCCAGTAGTAGTACTAATTACCAAACCAGAAACAATTACTAACTGATGCTGGCACCATAGTTGATCAACAACATTAAATTGCAGATTTAAAGGAGTACTAAAATACTAGTGCCTAGTAGGATAAGCTATTCAAGCTAGCGGGTTCATACCCCGAAAAAGAGATATTCTCTCCCACTAACAGTTTGATTCTGACTGAAAAATTAACTTCTGCCAACCAATATACATGTAAAATATAATTACCCCGCACTAATACCAATCTAAATGATTTAATAACTGTATTAAGAATACTCTAAATACTACTGAGCGCCACAGTAAATAACACTTTTTAATTTGAAAAATCAAGAAAAGGGTATGGCATAAGGGCTGGCAAAATTCGTGCCAGCTGCCGCGGTTAGACGATAAGCCCAAGTTAATATAATATAAACTAAATTAAAGATAAATTAAAAAATAATAAAAGTCTAATTTTTAAAATATTTGTACCACATTTATCTAATATAAATGAAATCATGAACTAAAACATGGATTAGATACCCATCTATTCATGATATAAATAATAGTTGAATATTACGAACAGTAGTTTAAAATTCAAAGATTTTGGCGGTGTCTTATAAAACCAGGGGAACCTGTCTCATAACTCGATAATCCACGAATACCCAACCTTCTTTTGATATTTCAGCATGTGTACTGCCGTTGTAAGCATACCTCTAAAAGAATAGTATGCCACTATGATTATAACTAGCTCATATACATCAGGTCAAAGTGCAGCTAATAAGAAGGTGATGATGGGTTACAACCCTAAACCAGACTATCGACTAAGAAATAAAAAATCTTACGAAAGTGGACTTGGCTGTAATCAACTTACAAGTTAAAAAAATGAACACAAATCTAAGACATGCACACATCGCCCGTCACTCTATCCTAAAGGATAGATAAGTCGTAACAAAGTAGGTGTAATGGAAATTGCACCTGTCGAAGTATAGCATATACAATGCTTTTTACTTACACTAAAAATAAAGTTAACCAACTTACTTCGCCCACAAAAATAAATCCTATAATAGACCAATAATAGAAACAATTAAATAACCTAACTATCATAAAGTACAGAAATGGAAACAATAACTAATAAAAGTAAATTTTAACAAATGTACCTTGTGCATTATGGTTTTACAAGAAAACAATTAAAAATATAAATCCCGAATTCTAAATGAGATGTTAAACTGCTGTCAAGAACCCACTAATAACTGTAGAACAAGTTTTAATAGACAGTTTAACAGAGGCTACATACCACACGCATAAGAATATAGCTGGTTTTCAACAAACATTATATATTAAAACATATAATTATATTATAGTGTAATACTACTGAGGATAAGCCCAATAGTCTAAACAATACTAACATAAACCTGTACATATTTAATAGGCCTAAAATCAGCCAACTAAAATACTTTATCGTAATACATAATGGTAAAATGTGTAACTCCCATATGTAAAAAATAGTTGAAATAATGGATAAATCAACTACCCCAAATTTAATATGTAAAAATAAGTATTATAAGATCACCTCCGTAATAATCTAGAATATAGCAATAGCTTTAAGAATAATAATTAATTAAGGAACTCGGCAAACCCCTATTTCGACTGTTTAACAAAAACATTGTCTCATGAATAAAATATGAGATAATACCTGCCCAGTGACACTTAGTTCAACGGCCGCGGTATCCTAACCGTGCAAAGGTAGCATAATCACTTGCCTATTAATTGTAGGCTAGAATGAAAGGGTTAACGAAATAAAGACTGTCTCAATTAATTACCTAAAAATTATTATTTACCTGAAGAAAGGTAGATAAACTCGAAGGACAAGAAGACCCTATAGAGCTTAATTTTATTTATAGATTTATACTATAAACAATATTCGGTTGGGGCGACCCTGGGCTTAATAATCACCCAATAAATAAAAGATACCTTAATCTAATAAATGACCCTTTAAAGATCAAGAGACCAAGCTACCTTAGGGATAACAGGCTAATCCCACTCAAGAGTCCTTATCAACAGTGGGGTTTGGCACCTCGATGTTGGCTTAGGGTATCTATATAGCGCAAAAGTTATATAAAGATGGTTTGTTCAACCAGTAATTCCCTACATGAGCTGAGTTCAGACCGGCGTAAGCCAGGTTAGCTTCTATCCTCGACCAACATACTCTACTCCTAGTACGAAAGGACCTGAGTAGAATAATTATTTATATAAAAGAATACATATAACTAAAAAACAACAACATTAATCATAAACTATGTAAGTGCGTTGGCAGAATAGTGCAACTGACTTAGGATCAGTATATGGTTTAATATCACACACTACCATGTGACTTAGTTTATTTAGAACAACCAACTTGCACTTGGTAAGAGAGAATTCTCAGTGACGGCCTGAAGTTTTGGAAACAGTAGATTTTGAACATCTATAAAGACGTTCAACTCGTTATCAAGCCTAACAAGATGGCAGAATAGTGCCACAGGTTTAAACCCTGTTTATGAATAATTTCTCTTGTTAAATGAGTATAACATTCTTTACATCCGTATTACTAAGATTAGTTATAGCTCTAGTAGCCATAGCATTCTATACACTCATAGAACGAAAATTTCTTGGATACTTCCATTTACGTAAGGGGCCCAACAAAGTAGGATTAGTAGGAATTCCCCAACCATTCTCTGATGCCATTAAACTATTTGTAAAAGAACAAGCTAAGCCAACCCCAGCTAATAAATCCCCATTCATGGTTGCGCCAACCATAGCTTTAATCTTGGCACTAATAATGTGAGCAATTTACCCACACTCACATCAATCCTATTTTCTACAATTCAGAGTACTATACTTCCTCTGTGTCTCAAGAATAAATGTCTACGCAACATTTATAGCAGGCTGAAGATCTAACTCCAAATATGCTCTCTTGGGGGCACTGCGGGGAGTTGCACAAACAATTTCATATGAAGTAAGAATATCACTAATTTTGCTAAGAGCCCTTGTATTAATTATAACAATAGACTTTACAAAAATAACCGGATACTCATGAATCTTAATAATATTAATGCCTCTAACTGTAACCTGATTTATTACCAATTTAGCAGAAACAAACCGAACACCTTTTGACTTTGCAGAAGGTGAGTCAGAACTAGTATCTGGATTCAACATTGAGTATAGAAGGGGGTTATTCGCTATAATCTTTATAGCTGAATATATAAATATCTTAGTAATAAGATTATTTACCAGAATAATTTTTATAAGAATACCAAACATATTTATATCCGATATAATCCTTCTCATAAAAACTATGTTCCTAGCAATACTTTTCGTGTGAGTGCGAGCAACTTTTCCACGAATACGATATGATCACTTAATAAATTTAACATGAAAAAGATTTCTACCACTATCTCTAACCTGCTTAATATTAGTATTACCCGTAACAATATTAATATAGATATAGCGCCGGATGAACGGATAACTCTGATGACGTTAATTAAGGAATATTATTCCCTATATCCAATTAGAGAGCTTGTAATAGCACTTGACTTTTAATCAAGAGATAATATACTATATTTCTAATTAATGAATCAAGCTACTGCAATATTTATTATTTGTATAATAATTCCACTAATTGTCCTAATAGCAGCCAATATTTTAGCTGCCCGATCTACAGAAGATCGGGAAAAATCATCGCCATTTGAATGTGGGTTTGATCCTAAAAATACTGCACGAATTCCATTCTCCATACGATTTTTCCTTTTAGCCATCATCTTCATTGTATTTGATATTGAAATTGTATTACTAATACCAATCCCAACCATATTTATAACTTCCTATTCCCCACACATTCTAATTACCTACACACTATTCATCATTGTCTTAATTATCGGTTTAATTCACGAATGAAATGAAGGGTCTCTTGACTGATCCGCATAACAGATTAGCCGGGCTAAATATGGGCTTCTAACCTTTATAAGGGGGTTCAACTCCTCCATAATCTTTATGAGATTTATATGATCCCCCGCAACAATATTAACTATATCAACCATACTTACAAGAACTATGATAGCAATAACCAGAACCAATTGAATATTCCTATGGGCCTCAATAGAACTAAATCTATTAAGATTTATTCCAATCTTATTGTCTTCTAAGTCAAACCAGGAAACCGAAGGATCTATTAAATATTTTTTAGCACAGGCTCTGGGATCGGCCCTCCTACTAACCTCATCAATTATACTATGATCCCCCTATTCTATTCTTCCCGCACTAATGCCACTCATCTTAATAATCTCAGTACTATTAAAACTAGGTAGAGCTCCGTGCCACTTTTGATACCCGTCCGTAATATCCTCCATCTCATGAATCTCCTGCACTATTTTATCCTCGTGACAAAAACTTGCGCCGCTGACAATTCTTATTTTCTTTATTACTCAGATAAAAAGACCACTAATTGCAGTGATGGCAGGACTAAATGCCCTACTAGGAGGAGTTATAGGAATAAACCAAAGACAATTACGAACTATTATAGCATACTCCTCCATTGGACACCTAGGATGAATGATAAGATTTATATTATTAGATAAGCCCATAATATCCATAATTTATTTTACAATTTACTGTTCCCTTATTATCCCACTATTCATAATTATAAATCTGACAAACTTAACAACTTCAAAACAACTAAGAAAAGTCACCATAATTTCACCAACTGCCCAACTTATAATCTCTATTCTATTACTATCTTTAGCAGGACTTCCACCTTTAACAGGATTCATACCAAAAATACTAGCCATCCTAATATTAAGTAGTCATTACTCACCAATCATTATCATCTTAATTCTAGGATCATTAATAAACTTATTCTTCTACCTAAATATTATTATCAATATAATAATGTCTGATCAAAACATAAACATAAACTCAACAAAATATATCAAAATTTCAAACATGTTTCTTATTATATCAAGTGTTACATCTATAGGCCTAGCACCAATTATTATAATAT